CATTTCTTCTTTTTGGTTTCATATAATAAAAGAATTTTATACATCTGAAACCTAACGTATAAAAAAAGAATAAAAATTTATCGGAAATGCTCAGGAAGAAGGGGTCATCTTTTTCTTTTTTAGGGACAGGAAAATCTCATCTATTGGTTCATTGTACATATCTATTTTAGTTAGGAATTCCGCGTAAAGTAAAAAAAAATACAAATGATCTTGAACTACAACATCTGACCATACATATATGTATTACAATAAAGAAGGAGGATTTTCAATGCGAGATATAAAAACATATCTCTCCGTGGCACCTGTGCTAACTACTCTATGGTTTGGGTCTTTAGCAGGTCTATTGATAGAAATTAATCGTTTATTCCCAGATGCCTTGTCATTCCCTTTTTTTTCATTCTAGTTATTAATATGCGAAGAAATGAAGAAAATTAGGGATACAATTCTACGTTACGTGACTAAAATTTCGCCCCTTCCTTTTTTTTCAGTTCTTTAGGATAGGAAGGAAAGAAAAAGAAAAAGTGTATTGAACCTCGACAAAAATCTGGTGAATCTAAGATCGAATTTGGGGGAACAGAAATGGAAATGTGTATCCAGATCTAGGGCAGGATCCACGAAATCATAGCATAGAAAGAAGATACTTAAATGAAATATTGGGATTTAAGATAGGAATAATTGATAGTTAGAAAGAAATTGTATTACTTAATTATTACTTTATTATTAATTATTACTATTATTATTACTATTACTCTATTAATATTAATTGTAATTATATAATTACAACACATACAACACAACGAAATCTTTAGCTTTAGAAATGAAAATTTAATTTCAAGTTAGTAACTTCTATTGATTTTCTTATTGATTTTTTTGTTCTTTTATTCTTCTTCAGTTCGGGTCGAAAATAGAAGAAGTTAAGTCGATCCAAATCAAAAGGGGGTTCATGGCCAAGGGTAAAGATGTCAGAGTCAGAGTTATTTTGGAATGTACCAGTTGTGTCCGAAATGGTGTCAATAAAGAATCGCCGGGTATTTCTAGATATATTACTCAAAAGAATCGACACAATACATCCAGTCGATTAGAATTGAGAAAATTTTGTCACTATTGTCACAAGCATACGATTCATGGGGAAATAAAGAAATAGATGGAACGGAACGTGTGCGCGATCTTTCCAAGGAACAGGAAGAGGAAGAACTTTACATATTTAAGTTAACATATTTAACTTAACACTTAACATATATAATATTAACACTTAACATACACTTAACATATATAATATAACATATATAATATACATAATATATACAATACAAACCAAACCCGATTTATATTTATATATATATATACATGCATATGATGTGTATTATATATGATATGTATAATATAAACGATGTGAATCAAAGCCTATTTCGGTCAGATCTGAAATGAATAAAGAAATAGAATTTTAGAGATAAGGAATAAACCATGGATAAATCCAAGCAACCTTTTCGTAAATACAAGCGATCCTTTCGTAGGCGTTTGTCCCCAATTGGATGGGGGGATCGAATCGATTATAGAAACATGAGTTTAATTAGTCGATTTATTAGTGAACAAGGAAAAATATTATCTAGACGGGTGAATAAATTGACCTTGAAACAGCAACGATTAATTACTATTGCTATAAAACAAGCTCGTATTTTATCTTTGTTACCTTTTCTTAATAATGAGAAACAATTTGAGAGAGCCGAGTCGATCCCCAGAACTTCTGGTCCTAGAACCAGAAATAAATAAACATACTCCTCAATTGACTCAAAACTCCAATCGGAACTCAAGCTCAGATTGATGTTTTGTTCAAAAGGCCTAGAATCCCGATTTATTTCTTGTGTTATAAGAAATAAAAAATGGGGGAAGAAGAAATTTTTTTTTATTGAAACATGTTCGTTCATTCCTATTACTTATCTTACTTCATTTTCTTTATTCTATCTTCCCGGAGTTCATTCTCCGGGGAATTCTGTTTCAATTTCAATCATTTCTGTATTATATTTTATAATATCATATCCTTTATTTGATAATCTTATTGGAAATCATGTAAAGACAATTCTTATTTGATATAGATATTTGCGCAAGTATTTTACGATTAAGAAGCAATTGCTTCTTGTACAGATTTGGTATTAATCTACTATAATTATGGAATACCTTATTCTCACGAATTACTGCATTTATTCGAGTGATCCACAAACTACGAAAATCCCTCTTTTGCCTGCCTCTATCTCGATGAGAGGAAACCAAAGCTCTCATTTTCTGTTGAGTAGTCGTTCGAGTAAGTCTTGAATGAGCCCCAATAAAGGTTGATGCAAATAAACGAATTTTTGTTCGACGTTTCCGAGCTGCACATCCTCGTCTAACTCTGGTCATTGAATCAAATTAAACTTTAATGAATAACTAATTGATTTCTCTTCTTTCAGTCATCCTTTACCCCCCGTTAAGTCAATTAATAACAAATAGATTATTCCGATATATAAAATATAAATTCCAATGGCTTTTGCTACTATGACTTTCCCCAACCACAATTTTTTATTCCTTCCAGGCATTTCACCTGGAAATAAGAAATTCTAACGATACCAAATAAAAAAAATAGGGGGTTCCATCGTTTCTATGGTTACTTTTTTTTTAAACGGTGAGGTCCTCTTTATACACCGGAGCCTCTTCTTTTATTTTATCAAATGTTATTGTTAACTTGTATAGTTCACACTCTTTGGCTCTACCCATCAATTATACAGTAATAGTTCTTTTCACAATAAGAGTTATTCATACAGTGACGGCATTTAATTATGAAAGTTAGCTAGGTAGCTGACCCTCTTAGTCCGTTCTTTCAAGAATAGGAGTATCCCCTTTTTGCTTCTTATAATACCATTTCCTCCGCTTAATAGATAATCATTTGCCCCCAATGGAGAATTCCTTTTCATCTCAAATCTAGGTGATTGGATTTGCACCAATGTAAACCATAAATTCCAAACTATAGGTATATGATAGATCTTCTCTATCTATCCTATTCATTGGTACTGGTCATTGATACTGGAAAATTGTCTCATTTGTTCGAACTCATGATCTGAACGAGTCGCACATACACCCTAGTGCATGTTCCTCGACGCTGAGGACATCCTCTAAGAGCGGGAGATTTCGTGACATTTCTTATTGGCTGTCTTGTGTTTCTAATAAGTTGTTTAATAGTTGGCATGTTTAATAGTTGGCATGTCGGATGTATATATAGAATTCCAGAATGGAATGGGGTGGTTTAGATCGATCTTAACCTGATGATTGATGATCATGAATTTTTTTTTCTATTCAATATCAAATCGCAGAAAATTCGAATTATGGTTTGAAATGGATTTACATGAAATTCCTAGTATTTTCATTTTCGACCGCTACAAGATCAACAATGCCATGAACTTGGGCTTCTGTTGCTGACATAAAAACATCTCTTTCCATGTCTTCGGATACAACCCATAAAGGATTACCCGTTCTTTGTACATAAACCTTTGTGAGGGTTTCGCGAAGTTTCAGTAGTTCTTCCGCTTCCAGGAGAAATTCGCCTGCTTGTGCTTCATAAAAAGAACTAGCAGGTTGGTGAATCATAACCCTGATGATATTGATATAACATCATGAACGGTTCTTCTATCTTGCATGATTGGGCTAAAGTAAGGGATAAAAAAAATATAAGAAAAAATAGAATTGTACAACCGTACGGGCATCTTTTGTGCATACGGCTCTACAATGGAATTTACTTTTTCTTTTTCTTCTCTTCTATTCTATTGAAGAAAGAAATAGAATCCATCCGATCCAGATCGTTGAATGATCCATTTACCACCCTTCCTTTCGTAGGAGTAAAAAAAATACTATGATGGTTCTGTTGCTTTATATATTTATTTTGTCTGTGATTTAGCAATACCAAAGTTCCTTTCTGATACGATCAAATAAGGAAAAAAATGATCTTTTTTTTTCATTTTTGTACTTTTTCTTTTATAACATAAATATCAGAAAGAGAATTCTGGTGTGGAAAAGAATGGTTTGTGACGCTGAAATGTACCCCCAACACATAAGATCAAATCCGAAATGACCCCTGTTTCATACTACTATCTCGACATAAAATCTCATGTTATGAAAAAAACAATAATGGTTTGCTCATATCGAACTCGAAGTGCCATGCTATTATTACTTATTATTCATATTCAATATGGGAAGGCATAGTATTCCTTTTTTTTTTCAAATAAAAAAACTCATTGGCGCCAAGCGTGAGGGAATGCTAGACGTTTGGTAATTTCTCCTCCGACCAGAATGAAAGATCCCATTGAAGCGGCTAATCCCATGCATATTGTATGCACATCGGGTGGCACAAATTGCATAGTATCATAAATGGCTATTCCTGGTATTACCCATCCGCCGGGAGAGTTTATAAATAAATAAAGATCCCTAGTATCATCTTCTATACTGAGATATACCATGAGACCAACAAGTTGATTCGAGATCTCGCTATCAACTTCTTGGCCTAAAAAAAGTAATCTTTCTCGATAAAGTCGGTTGATTAGAACAAAATTGGTTCCCTTAGGAACCGTACGTGCACCTTTGGATGCATACGGTTCAAAAAAAAATTGCGAAAAAAAAAGAATCAACGTGTCGATTCCGGTTCTATTTCTTTTTTTTCTGCAACAGGTTTTTGTTTTTCTAATGAAGGGGGTTTTCTTCTTCTATTTTTCAAAAAACATAAGATGAGTTTTTGTTCCCTTACCTATAAAAAAAAGAATTTACTGAACTTATTGAACTAACCTCTCATTGATGTATTGTTTCATCGAGATTCAAATCACGATGTCATTTTATTGTTCCTGAATGGGCCCTTTCCATTTTTTTAGGTTCATGTTTGTTCTACTCCGGGAAAAGATCTACCCGAATTCCATTTGTACATATAGGGCAAATGATCTCAGTACCACTTTTTTTTGTTACGACTTCTTTTTCAATTTGTTTCATGTCTTCTCCAAACTATTCGATGTATTCATCATACTACTCCATTGGTTGGCAGTTTGAGATCGCTCCTACAGTAAGTATAAGAGTCGTTTATGATACAAGTGGTAATCGTACATATATTATCAATTTGTTACCAATTTGGTATTTTCTGAACGGAGCCTGGAGACTTTATTTTATCAGTCCAAGTCAACCATAAATTCTTCTAATTGATAATATTGATCCCCAATATAAATTGATCGAATTGTACTTCACGCTCCAAATGATTGATGGTTCACTCAATCTCAATACAATATTTCTTGGGCGAAACAGAGGATATCTCGATCGGGGGAGAGAACGGGTAAATCCCATATGACCCAATATGTCTAACAAGTCGCGCTATACGTCAACCCAAACTGCATCTTCCTCTCCAGGATTCCGAAAAGGTACTTTTGGAACACCAATGGGCATTAAATTAAAGAAAAAAAATTAAGTACTATACTTCACTTTAATATGGAAACGTAACAATGGGTTTATTGTCTTCATCCTTTTTTCTGTTTATTCTATTTTCTAGATAGATTGATTGGAAGGTTTATAGAGTAAGATAGAATGAATAAAGAAAAATTTTAACGAACGGAGCAATCGATCGTTCGAATGATAAACAAGTATCTATGCATTCGTTCCCACAAAACGGGACCAATTCTCCCATTGCGTATTGGTACTTATCGGGTATAGAATAGATCTGCTTCTCTTTGTTCTTATGAACAGAATTGTTCCGTTATTTTCAATGGAACGGAATAAATATTAACTCTTTCTCATACAGAATCCACTGAAAAGGTTAGGTACTTAGGTACATAGTATAGTCCTTTCCAATGCGATAAAATAAGGTGACATAGTGTCTATTTATCTTTGATAAAGGGGTATTTCCATGGGTTTGCCTTGGTATCGTGTTCATACTGTCGTATTGAATGATCCCGGTCGATTGCTTTCTGTCCATATAATGCATACAGCTCTAGTTTCTGGTTGGGCCGGTTCGATGGCTCTATACGAATTAGCGGTTTTTGATCCCTCTGACCCTGTTCTTGATCCAATGTGGAGACAAGGTATGTTCGTTATACCCTTCATGACTCGTTTAGGAATAACCAATTCGTGGGGTGGTTGGAGTATTTCAGGAGGAACTATAACGAATCCGGGTATTTGGAGTTATGAAGGTGTCGCAGGGGCACATATTGTGTTTTCTGGCTTGTGCTTCTTGGCAGCTATCTGGCATTGGGTGTATTGGGATCTAGAAATATTCTGTGATGAGCGTACGGGAAAACCTTCTTTGGATTTGCCCAAGATCTTTGGAATTCATTTATTTCTCTCAGGGGTGGCTTGCTTTGGCTTTGGCGCATTTCATGTAACAGGTTTGTATGGTCCTGGAATATGGGTGTCCGATCCTTATGGACTAACTGGAAAAGTACAATCTGTAAATCCAGCGTGGGGCGCGGAAGGTTTTGATCCTTTTGTTCCGGGAGGAATAGCCTCTCATCATATTGCGGCGGGTACATTGGGCATATTAGCGGGTCTATTCCATCTTAGTGTCCGTCCGCCTCAACGTCTATACAAAGGATTACGTATGGGAAATATTGAAACTGTACTTTCTAGTAGTATCGCTGCTGTTTTTTTTGCAGCTTTCGTTGTTGCTGGAACTATGTGGTATGGTTCAGCAACTACCCCAATCGAATTATTTGGTCCCACTCGTTATCAGTGGGATCAGGGATACTTTCAGCAAGAAATATATCGAAGAGTTAGCGCCGGACTAGCCGAAAATCTGAGTTTATCGGAAGCTTGGTCTAAAATTCCCGAAAAATTAGCTTTTTATGATTACATTGGTAATAATCCGGCAAAAGGGGGATTATTCAGAGCAGGCTCAATGGACAACGGGGATGGAATAGCTGTTGGATGGTTAGGACACCCCGTCTTTAGAGATAAAGAAGGGCGCGAGCTTTTTGTACGTCGTATGCCTACTTTTTTTGAAACATTTCCGGTAGTTTTAGTAGATGGAGACGGAATTGTGAGAGCCGATGTTCCTTTTAGAAGGGCAGAATCAAAGTATAGTGTTGAACAAGTAGGTGTAACTGTCGAGTTCTATGGTGGCGAACTCAATGGAGTTAGTTATGGTGATCCTGCTACTGTAAAAAAATACGCTAGACGTGCCCAATTAGGTGAAATTTTTGAATTAGATCGGGCTACTTTGAAATCCGATGGTGTTTTTCGTAGCAGTCCAAGGGGTTGGTTCACTTTTGGGCATGCTACGTTTGCTTTGCTCTTCTTTTTTGGACACATCTGGCATGGTGCTAGAACCTTGTTCAGAGATGTTTTTGCTGGTATTGATCCAGATTTGGATGCTCAAGTGGAATTTGGAGCATTTCAAAAACTTGGGGATCCAACTACAAGGAGACAAGTAGTCTGATACAACATTGCTCTGGTATCTTTCGCCTCCCCCTCTATTTTTTTTTGATTTGACATAAGGTACCGGAGAAATCTTGATTTGAATCACCATTTATTCTTTGACTCTTTACTTTTCTTTATATGGTAAATGATCCCAAATGAATAGGTGTGGAAGCTATAATTGTAAACCACGATCGAATCTATGGAAGCATTGGTTTATACATTCCTTTTAGTCTCGACTTTAGGGATAATTTTTTTCGCTATCTTTTTTCGAGAACCGCCTAAGGTTCCGACTAAAACTAAAAAAATGAAATAATTTTTCATTATCTCAATTGAAGTAATGAGCCTCCCAATATGGGAGACTCATTACTTCAACTAGTCCCCGTGTTCTTCGAATGGATCTCTTAGTTGTTGAGAGGGTTGCCCAAAAGCGGTATATAAGGCGTACCCAGTAAAGCTTACAAGTAAACCAGATATGGAGATGGCGACTAGGGTTGCTGTTTCCATTTTTAGATAATTTCAAGATCACAATGGATCTACGATAAGATCGTTTATTTACAACTACAACGGAATGGTATACAAAGTCAACAGATCTCAACCAATGAATAGTATTTTATGGCTACACAAACCGTTGAGGGTAGTTCGCCAAGACGAACTACTGTAGGGAATTTATTGAAACCATTGAATTCGGAATATGGTAAAGTAGCACCGGGCTGGGGGACTACACCACTTATGGGGGTCGCAATGGCTCTATTTGCGATATTCCTATCTATTATTTTGGAAATTTATAATTCTTCCGTTTTACTGGATGGAATTTCAATGAGTTAGGTTCATAAGAACTAGAAAGTCCTAGTTTTTCAATCAAAAAAATTACTTTACTTAAGAAAGACTCGGATTTCTAGACCATTCTGGTAGTTCGACCGTGAGATTTATTTGTTTCGGTATTTCCGGAATATGAGTGTGTGACTTGTTATAATTGATCCTATTGATAATACAGAAAATGGGCCTGTCATCTCTATCAAGATGATTCTACCTCGTCGGATATTTATTCTAGTATCTGGAGCACGGAATATATAGAATAGATCAAGAAAAGAAATATTTGAACTATGATTCATACCTACTATTTACTATTCAGACTTCGCAACCGGACTCAAAAAAAATTCAAATAGGTATTTCCTAAATCAAACGATTTTTCTTCTTTCAGTTTGAACAAAGGACAAATGTTTCTCTAGATTTTGTTGAGTCATTACATCCATTCATTGAATAAGTGATCATCAAACGGTTCTTACTCAGAGAACCTTTGAGTTTAGCTTGAGGCTTTGCTTGATTAAATCATCGTGGTTCTAGTATGAATCTGAGGTTTCAATTGATTCATAGGGTCTCAACAAGGGAATTCCTATCAATAGCAAAACTATTATTAATCTGCATTACGCACAAAAAAACAACAAATCAAATAACAAATAAAAAAATAGGGAAGAGAAGATTCAAGAGGCCTGTACCGATCAACATAAAGAAAGACGGATGAGCCAACTTGATATTTTTGGCATTATCATCACAAAGAAGAGATTCCGGATTTTTGTTACTTCGTATCTTTGGGGCAAATCGAATCAAGTGGCTAAGAAGTTTTGAACTTTCTATTACATATCCGTTGAAATCAGTATTTGTGTGTTTCCGCTTGAGCCGTACGAGATGAAATTCTCATATACGGTTCTCAGAGGGGGAATTCCTTTGGATTACCTATCTCAATAAGGTATATGATTGGTTTGAGGAACGTCTCGAGATTCAGGCGATTGCGGATGATATAACTAGTAAATATGTTCCTCCTCATGTCAACATATTTTATTGTTTAGGGGGGATCACACTTACTTGTTTTTTAGTACAAGTAGCTACAGGTTTTGCTATGACTTTTTACTATCGTCCAACCGTTACAGAAGCTTTTTCCTCTGTTCAATACATAATGACTGAGGCCAATTTTGGTTGGTTAATTCGATCAGTTCATCGATGGTCAGCAAGTATGATGGTTCTAATGATGATCCTGCACGTATTTCGTGTATATCTCACAGGTGGGTTTAAAAAACCCCGCGAATTAACTTGGGTTACAGGTGTGGTTTTAGCTGTATTGACTGCATCTTTTGGTGTAACTGGTTATTCCTTACCTCGGGACCAAATTGGTTATTGGGCAGTAAAAATCGTGACAGGTGTACCTGAAGCTATTCCTGTAATAGGATCGCCTTTGGTAGAGTTATTACGTGGAAGTGCTAGTGTGGGCCAATCCACTTTGACTCGTTTTTATAGTTTACACACTTTTGTATTGCCTCTTCTTACTGCCGTATTTATGTTAATGCACTTTCCAATGATACGTAAGCAAGGTATTTCGGGTCCTTTATAGAGAAGACAGATCATAGATATTTGTAATTGATCATATATCATATCGGGAAGGAACAATATTATTTCATTGCTACAAATATGGATTATTGAAAAAATAAGACATGTTATTTGGATACTTCTCTTCAACTACGAAGTATTGTATTTCTTAATTGATACGAATAGTTGAAGTGGATTTTCCGAAGAGAGGATGGATTATGGGAGTGTG